TGGTGCAGTAGCTAATAGGGTGGCTTTAGAAGCATGTGTACAGGCTCGTAATGAGGGGCGTGATCTTGCTACTGAAGGTAATGAAGTTATCCGCGAAGCTGCTAAATGGAGCCCTGAACTTGCGGCTGCTTGTGCAGTATGGAAGGAGATCAAATTCGAATTCCCGGCAATGGATACCTTGTAATCCAGTAATTCTCGTTCGTTCCCCTAATTGCAATTAAACTCGGCCCAATCTTTTACTAAAAGGATTGAGCCGAATAAAGAATTAAGATCCTATTGCGTATATTTTGCGTATATCAATATGTGTATATCTTGCCTTAATTTAATATATACAAGATAGAAACCCACGAAAAGATTAAATAACTCAACGCTTCTATCGTGGGATCCATAATATAATGGATCCTATGGATCCTTAGGATTGGTGGATCATTTTATATCCCGTAGCTTTGGAACATAAATTAAGCAAGTCAAGGGTCACAACTCCTTCTACCTATCCTGTATATTGTCCTTTTCATTCCGTGTTGGAATAGAAGCTTATTATTCTCTTATACGTATACGAGATTATACGAAAATAAATTTTTCAAAGGGGAAAAAATATTTATCTTTTCGATAAGAATTTGGACACAACATGGGAGAAAGCTCTCTTTATATTTCTAATTGAAGAAAAGGTTCCATCATATTAAGTAAATTGATACCCCGCAAATAGAATTTACACAATAAAATCATTTATTTGAATACTTACTCGTCATTAAATACTTACTCGTCATTAGTTAATCATTCTAGTGATTAGACCTATATGCTTATTCCGATAAGAAAGAAAATAGTAAACTGATTATTCATCGAATGACTATTCATCTATTGTATTTTCATTCAAATAGGGGGCAGGAAGGCTCTATGGAAAAGTGGTGGTTAAATTCGATGTTGTCTAACGAGGAGTTAGAGCACAGGCGTGGGCTAAGTAAATCAAGGGGCAGTCTTGGTCGTCCTATTGTAAATACCAAGGGGAGTGAAGATCCCCTTATAAATGATACGGATAAAAACATTCATAGTTGGAATGATAATGGCATTTTGAGTTGCAGTAATGTTGATCATTTTTTCGGCGTCAGGGGCAGTTGGAGTTTCATCTCTGATGAAACTTTTTTAGTTAGGGATAGTAATGGGGACAGTTATTCCGTATATTTTGATATTGAAAATCTGATTTTTGAGATTGACAATGAGAGTTCTTTTCTGAGTGAACTAGAAAGTGCTTTTTCTAGTTCACTGAATAGCGGGACTAAGAATGACAATCGCGCTTATGATTGTTACACGTATGATAAATATAGGTGGGATAATCACATTAATAGTTGCATTGATAGTTATCTTCGTTCTGAAATCCGTATTGATAGTTACATTTCAAGCGGTAACGATAATGACAGTGAGAGTTACATTTATGATTTCATTTGTAGTGAAAGTTTAAGTGTTAATGAAAGTGAGAGGGCTAGTATAAGAACTGGTGGTAATGGGAGCGATTTCAACATTAGAGGAATATCTAATGATTTAGATATAAATCAAAAATACAAACATTTATGGGTTCAATGCGAAAATTGTTATGGATTAAATTATAAGAAATTTTTTCGATCAAAAATGAATATTTGTGAACAATGTGGATATCATTTGAAAATGAGTAGTTCAGATAGAATTGAACTTTCGATTGATCCGGGCACTTGGAATCCTATGAATGAGGACATGGTTTCTATCGACCCCATTGAATTTCACTCGGAAGAGGAACCTTATAAGGATCGTATCGATTCTTATCAAAGAAAGACAGGTTTAACTGAGGCTGTTCAAACAGGCGTAGGTCAACTTAATGGCATTCCTATAGCAATCGGGGTTATGGATTTTCAGTTCATGGGGGGTAGTATGGGATCTGTAGTAGGCGAGAAAATCACCCGTTTGATCGAACATGCTACTAATAGATCTCTACCTGTTATTATGGTGTGTGCTTCTGGAGGAGCACGCATGCAAGAAGGAAGTTTGAGCTTGATGCAAATGGCTAAAATATCTTCTGCTTCATATGATTATCAATCAACTCAAAAATTATTCTATGTATCAATCCTTACATCCCCTACAACCGGTGGAGTGACAGCCAGTTTCGGTATGCTCGGAGATATCATTATTGCCGAACCAAATGCCTACATTGCATTTGCGGGTAAAAGAGTAATTGAACAAACATTGAATAAGACAGTACCCGACGGTTCACAAGGGGCTGAGTATTTATTCACTAAGGGCTTATTCGACCTAATCGTACCGCGTAATCCTTTAAAGGACGTTCTGAGTGAGTTATTTCAGCTACACGGTTTCTTTCCCTTGAATCCAAAGAAAAGCAATTATTTGTAACGAACTAAAGTTCATCGGAATCAAAGTCACAATAAGAAGAATGGAGTTTTCTTTGGTGACATAAGTTCTGTTCTATAGTAAGAAACAAAAGTTTTGAATAATTACTTTTCATTTTTTTCTACGGATGTAATCTATTTTTTCTCCTACCCGTATTCCTAATTACTAATCAGTAACCCTCTTTCATTTCAATATCAACAGGAGAAAATATTGAATTCTTCCGTTCGTAGAATAAAATTCTAAAAAAAAAAAATGAAAATAAAAAGAATTCCATTTTTTTTTTTTTTTTCTTACGTGTTTTTCTTACGCATTAATATTATATTATTAATATAAAATATAATATTAATTATTATTTATTATTAATTAATAGAAATAGAATATAATATAAATATAGAATATAATATAGAAATATTATATATATATATATATATTATTATTAATTAATAGAATATGGAGTAATTCAAATCTATAATCGAAGTCTTGCATCTTTCTATATCTCCCGAGAACCCATATTTTGTATTGTACTATGAATCCCTGTTTAATCGAATCCTAACGAATCCTTCGGTGATTCGTAGGAAACTCTTAGTTAGAGGATTAAGGGTAACAACAATAATAAAGCGGATTATCATATATGTATTTCGTGTAGAAAGTCGAATAAGCGCGCTTGTTTAGTTCTACATTCCTTATATACTTAATAATACTAATACTTATAATTCAAATTTACTACATACTTATTATATCTTTATAAGAGGTACAAATATTAAATCGGGGCACCCATTCTATGACAGATTTCAACTTACCCTCTTTTTTTGTGCCTTTAGTAGGCCTAGTATTTCCGGCAATTGCAATGGCGTCTTTATCTCTTCATGTTCAAAAAAACAAGATTGTTTAGGTCCGGTGGGACCAAATCTCATCAATTTATTTCAACACTTGGACTTGGATCATAATACAGATATCTATTTAATGGAATAGGGTAGGACGTCTGGTCTAGATATGATATGGCTCCTTCGGAACACAAATAAAATGTTATGCGTGTGGATACATGATATATGAAAAAATGCATGTATATGTGGTATAGCTTTTTTTTTTAGAAAAAACACATCAGCGGATCGGAAATCAAATCAAATTGAAAGTCAATGTATCCATATGTTATGTAGATATACATAGTGGGATCGTATGAAGAGGATGTTATTCCTAACCAACTCGATTAATTACCCCTGATGGTTCACATTATACATTATAATAGTGCTAGTTGATGAGAGTTCCTCGGGACCAATAATAAATAATAAATAGTAAAGTCAAATTTATTTGGCCTATTCCCTCAATTCCAATAGAATGTAACTGGATCTAATATGAACTGGCGATCAGAACGTATATGGATAGAACTTATAGCAGGGTCTCGAAAAACAAGTAATTTCTGTTGGGCCTGTATCCTCCTTTTAGGCTCACTAGGATTCTTATTGGTTGGAACTTCCAGTTATCTTGGTCGGAATCTCATATCTTTGTTCCCGTCTCAACAAATAATTTTTTTCCCTCAAGGGATCGTGATGTCTTTCTATGGAATAGCCGGGTTGTTCATTAGTTCCTATTTGTGGTCCACAATTTTTTGGAATGTAGGTAGTGGTTATGATCGATTCGATAGAAAAGAAGGAATAGTGTGTATTTTTCGTTGGGGATTTCCTGGAAAAAATCGCCGCGTCTTCCTACGATTCCTTATGAGAGATATCCAGTCAATCAGAATGGAAGTTAAAGGCGGTCTTTATCCTCGCCGTGTTCTTTATATGGAAATTAGAGGCCAGGGAGCCATTCCCTTGACTCGTACTGATGAGAATTTAACTCCACGAGAAATTGAACAAAAAGCTGCTGAATTGGCCTATTTCTTGCGCGTACCAGTTGAAGTATTTTGAAATAATGAATGGTTTCCCGGCATGGGGTAATAAAGGCGGGAATCCCCTTTTACCTTTAATATAATCTTTATTCGAATATAACTGATAATAGAATCTAACTGAAGTTTTTTCGGGTCATTCATTCGAGCAAAACACGTGAGATTCGATTTCCCCCATTCTGGTCCTGGTCTAATACCACAGTCACTGTGGACCATAGAATAAAGCAGGTAGACGTATACGGACCAACCCTAAACCATAATAATAAAATTATTATTCATCAAAATAATTTTTTATGCATATGGAACTCAACCTAATTCTTTTATGTTAGACTAGTAACAAGTCTAATAAGTATGTATTCATCATACATAATACATACCAGAACAGAACATTTTGGAATACAGTACAGAATTTTTCTTTTTAGACCTACTATTTCGTTGAATTGATACGTTAGATACAGACGGATGATCTCTGGTAAATTATCTCTCTTTTTTATTTTTATCCTTTCTTTTGCTCCTTGAAAACGATTGCATCTATTACTTATTACTTGAAGTAGATTGGGCCTTTCGGGCACTCATCGAAAGAAATAAATGAAGATGCAATTCAAATTCAATTGGTTTAATTTGACCAATTGAGATATCTGGGATAAATATTAATATTTACTCATTTCTTCATTCGGGGCAGACTCTTTAATTCTAACTTCCATTTGGATATCCCTTCTAGTCCCAAGGACTAAATAAAGAATTGAAAATAAAAAGAGGGGCTAGATCCATAGGTTACATACCTTGTTATAGAACTCATCCTTCATAGAAATATCAGACGGAGTCGACGAATGAAGTAGGTTCATTAACAATTCACAGAACAAAAAGTGACAAAAAAGAAAGCATTGATCCCTCTCCCATATCTTGCATCTTTAATCTTTTTACCGTGGTGGATCTCTCTCTCATTTAATAAAAGTCTGGAGCCCTGGTTTACTAATTGGTGGAATACCAGGCAATCCGAAACTTTTTTGAATGATATTCAAGAGACGAACATTCTAGAAAGATTCATAGAATTAGAAGAACTATTTCTGTTAGATGAAATGATAAAGGAGTACCCGCGGACACAGATACAAAAGCTTCATATAGGAATCCACAAAGAAACGATACAATTGGTCAAAATACACAATGAAAATAATATTCATATTTTTTTTGATTTCTCGGCAAATATAATTTGTTTCGCTATTCTAATCGCTTATTCTATTCTGGGTAATGAGGAACTTGTCATTCTTAATTCTTTGGTTCAGGAATTCCTATATAACTTAAGCGACACAATAAAAGCTTTTTCTATTCTTTTATTAACTGATTTATGTATCGGATTCCACTCGCCCCATGGTTGGGAACTAATGATTGGGTCGGTCTACAAAGATTTTGGATTTGCTTATAACGATCAAATTCTATCTGGTCTTGTTTCCACCTTTCCAGTTATTCTAGATACAATCTTGAAATATTGGATCTTCCATTATTTAAATCGTGTATCTCCTTCACTTGTAGTGATTTATCATTCAATGAATGAATGAATGAAGAATTCATTTGACCCGCGGCTATCAATCAGATCATAATGTTACTTCGTACATAAACTAACCCTTTTTTTAATCTGACTCAGATTATACTTCTATACCCGTGCAGGGGGTTCGACTCCTCTTATATTTATATTCTATATTTATATTATATTCTATATTTATATTCCAGTACAACGGCAGAATCATGGGTAGGGAACTGCACTAGCTACCTACAAAATTTATTGTAGAAATTTCCGGGATCAGCGATTGGACCATGCAAAATAGAAATACTTTTTCTTGGATAAAGGAACAGACGACTCGATCTATTTCTGTATTGATCATGATATATGTAATTACTCGGACATCTATTTCAAATGCATATCCTATTTTTGCGCAGCAGGGTTATGAAAATCCACGAGAAGCAACTGGGCGTATTGTATGTGCCAATTGCCATTTAGCTAATAAGCCCGTAGATATTGAGGTTCCACAGGCTGTGCTTCCTGATACAGTATTTGAAGCAGTTGTTCAAATTCCTTATGATATGCAACTGAAACAAGTTCTTGCTAATGGTAAAAAGGGGTCTTTGAATGTGGGGGCTGTTCTTATTTTACCCGAAGGATTCGAATTAGCTCCTCCCGATCGTATTTCTCCCGAGATGAAAGAAAAGATGGGCAATCTATCTTTTCAGAGCTATCGTCCCAATAAAAGAAATATTCTTGTGATAGGTCCCGTTCCTGGTCAGAAATATAGTGAAATTGTCTTTCCCATTTTGTCCCCGGACCCCGCTACTAAGAAAGACGTTCACTTCTTAAAGTATCCCATATATGTAGGTGGTAACAGAGGAAGGGGTCAGATTTATCCCGATGGGAGCAAGAGTAATAATACAGTCTATAATGCCACAGCAACGGGTATAGTAAACAGAATAGTACGTAAAGAAAAAGGGGGGTATGAAATAACCATAGTTGATGCGTCGGATGGACACCAAGTGGTTGATATTATACCTCCAGGACCGGAACTTCTTGTTTCGGAGGGTGAATCCATCAAGCTTGATCAACCATTAACAAGTAATCCTAATGTGGGCGGGTTTGGTCAGGGAGATGCAGAAATAGTACTTCAAGATCCATTACGTGTCCAAGGTTTATTGTTCTTCTTGGCATCTGTTACTCTGGCACAAATCTTTTTGGTTCTTAAAAAGAAACAGTTTGAGAAGGTGCAATTGTCTGAACTGAATTTCTAGATTCCAGGATTCATCAAGTTGGTAAAAAGAGCCGAATTGGGGTTGGTCGATGCAATTATGTATGTATGGTATGATCGAAAAAAAGAATGGAAAGACCCTTTTTGCTTATTTTGTTTATACCCTTTTTCTGTTATTTTGTGTAGACCTTTTTCGATCAAGATTGGAGTGTTGTGACTATGCCCGACCCCCCAGTCGGGTTGTAAATGCTATGTAATACATCAATACCATTTTGTTCTACCTATAGTAGAATCGAATTCTCATGGAGAATAGGGATTTTAGAGAATAGGGATTTTATTAGAAGAAAATCTAAATATGGCAAGGATAAATGAAAGGGACAAATGATTCTAGGAAGAGTTACCCGTCTTCCTAATTTTCCACACAAGAGAAAGGTAGAAAATTCCTTTTCTCGTGTGGGAATAATAATTATTCCTGATCCAGTTCGTTAAGGATTACTCTTTTCTTGTCCA